TATCTAAGAGTGATGATTCCCACTATGATCGTTACATGTATGATACTAAATATAGTTGGAATAATCACATTAATAGTTGCATTGACAGTTATCTTCGGGCTCAAATCTGTATTGATAGTTACATTTTAAGTGGTAGTCACAATTACAGTGACAGTTACATTTATAGTTACATTTGTGGTGAAGGTGGAAATAGTAGTGAAAGTGAGAGTTCCAGTATAAGAACTAGCACGGATGGAAGTGATTTAACTAGAACAGAAAGTTCTAATGATCTAGATGTAACTCAAAAATACAGGCATTTGTGGGTTCAATGCGAAAATTGTTATGGATTAAATTATAAGAAATTTTTGAAATCAAAAATGAATATTTGTGAACAATGTGGATACCATTTGAAAATGAGTAGTTCAGATAGAATCGAACTTTCGATTGATCCAGGTACTTGGGACCCTATGGATGAAGACATGGTCTCTTTGGATCCCATTGAATTTCATTCGGAGGAGGAACCTTATAAAGATCGTATTGATTCTTATCAAAGAAAGACAGGATTAACTGAGGCTATTCAAACAGGCACAGGTAAATTAAACGGTATTCCCGTAGCAATTGGGGTTATGGATTTTCAGTTTATGGGGGGTAGTATGGGATCCGTAGTAGGCGAGAAAATCACCCGTTTGATCGAGTATGCTACCAATCAATTTTTACCTCTTATTTTAGTGTGTGCTTCTGGAGGAGCACGCATGCAAGAAGGAAGTTTGAGCTTGATGCAAATGGCCAAAATATCTTCCGCTTTATATGATTATCAATCAAATAAAAAATTATTCTATGTAGCAATCCTTACATCTCCTACTACTGGTGGGGTGACAGCTAGTTTTGGTATGTTGGGGGATATCATTATTGCCGAACCCAATGCCTACATCGCATTTGCGGGTAAAAGAGTAATTGAACAAACATTGAATAAGACAGTCCCTGAGGGTTCACAGGCGGCTGAATATTTATTCCATAAGGGCTTATTCGATCTAATCGTACCACGTAATCCTTTAAAAGGTGTTTTGAGTGAGTTATTTCAGCTCCACGCTTTCGTTCCCTCGAATCAAAATTCAATCAAGTAAAGCCTTCCTTAAAACTTAAAAAATTCATTATTTTATTTGTGACGAACAAGTCGTTATTTAGTTTATAGGAATCAAAGTCAAAATTCGAAGAATGGATTTTTCTTTGGTAACATAAGATAAAATTGTAGAAAGAATCATGCGGAGAAATTTTTTTTACCGATATTCCTGATTAGTAATTAGGAAACCCCTATCAAACAAAATAAAAGAGCGAATTATTTCTTCCGCAAACTTTGGCAAGGGGAATAAAATGAATTTCATGCTCCCCTTCTTACATTACATGTGTATATATAATTCAACTATAGCAAATAGCGGCATAGAGTCTTGCATCTTTCTACATCTCTAGAGGATCTCTAGTTTTACTAAGAATCCCTGTTGTTGGATCGGATTATAACGAACTTTTTTGGAATTTGTAAGAAAATCTTTATTAAATTTTAATAAAAAAAAATTATAAGACAAGATAATAAATAAAATAATACAAAAGTCTATTATGATACATATATTTCATGTCGAAAGATGAGTAAATTTAATTCGACATTCCTCATTCCTTTTCTATATATACTCACGTAGATATTACTTAGTATAATTATATATGAATTAGTATAATTATAAGATACCTTTTATAACAATCAATAAATAACAGGTAAAAATATTAATATAACAATTAATATAACAATAAATAACAGGTACAAATATTAAGTCGAGGTATCCATTCTATGACAACTCTCACCACCTTACCCTCTATTTTTGTGCCTTTAGTGGGCCTAGTATTTCCGGCAATTGCAATGGCTTCTTTATCTCTTCATGTTCAAAAAAACAAGATTTTTTAAATACGCTAGTGCCGTCTATTTTTTTTTTTAAAAACTTAGACTTTGACGATAACACAGCTATCTATTTAGTAGACTAGAGTCTAACGTGTGGCTTACTCCAAACATAAGCGATTATACATGCGTAAACATGATATCTGAGGAAATTAATTATAAGTATTTGAAAATAGAAAATATATAACAGATCAGGCGACGAATGTTTGAGATGTAAAGTCAATATATCTATATGGATGTAGGTATCTATAGGGAATCATATAAAGGTGATGTTATTATTTTATATCTAAGTAATTCGATGAATTACTCCTAAAGTAAGGGTTCACATCAAAATAGTGCTAGTTGATTAGAGTTACTTCGGAAACAAAAAAAGTAAAATAGATTTTTGTTATTCTATCAATTCCAATAAAATGCAACGAGATCTAGTATGAGTTGGCGATCAGAACGTATATGGATAGAATTTATAAGAGGATCTCGAAAAATCAGCAATTTCTGCTGGGCCTTTATCCTTTTTTTAGGTTCATTAGGGTTTTTATTGGTTGGAACTTCCAGTTATCTTGGTAGGGATTTGATATCTTTATTTCCGTCTCAGCAAATAATTTTTTTTCCACAGGGGATCGTGATGTCTTTCTATGGGATCGCAGGTCTCTTTATTAGCTCCTATTTGTGGTGCACAATTTTGTGGAATGTAGGTAGCGGTTATGATCGATTCGATAGAAAAGAAGGAATAGTGTGTATTTTTCGTTGGGGGTTTCCTGGAAAAAATCGTCGAATCTTCCTCCGATTCCTTATGAAAGACATTCAGTCCATCAGAATAGAAGTTAAAGAGGGTATTTACGCACGTCGTGTCCTTTATATGGAAATCAGAGGCCAAGGGGCCATTCCCTTGACTCGTACCGATCAGAATCTGACCCCACGAGAAATTGAGCAAAAGGCTGCCGAATTGGCCTATTTCTTGCGTGTACCAATTGAAGTTTTTTGAAAAATCAAGTTCAGAATGAATGCTTTCTTAGTTCGTAGCAAGAGGGATAAAACTCAAATTAAAGAATAGTCTTTTTTATAGACCATAGTAATAGTATAACTTAACTGGAATTTCTTCAGAATGCTCATTTGAGCCAAAGCAGACGTATACGGAACAGCCAGAAAACTGTCTTTGTCCGAAATTTTTATGCGTATGTAAATCAACTCCACAGTAACAAAAATGGATTCTTTTTATTTTCTTTCTGTATTATTTCTAAATTCAAGGATTAACTAATGAATCACAAATCAAAAACTAAAAAACAGGGAATGGATTCATAATAGTATCCATATTACTTGTAATAGAACTTATGTTTGATATAAATATTAGTAGTGTATAGAGTTAACGAATGAAGTGAGTTCATTAAAAAATCAAAGACGAAAAAATGGCAAAAAAGAAAGCATTCATTCCCCTTCTATATCTTGCATCTATAGTATTTTTGCCCTGGTGGATCTCTCTTTCATTTAAAAAAAGCCTAGAATCTTGGGTTACTAATTGGTGGAATACTGGTCAATCCGAAATTTTTTTGAATGATATTCAAGAAAAGAGTATTATAAAAAAAGTTATAGAATTAGAGGAACTCTTTCTCTTGGACGAAATGCTAAAGGAATACCCAGAAACACATCTACAAAAGCTTCGTATCGGAATCTACAAAGAAACGATCCAATTGATCAAGATGCACAATGAGGATCGTATCCATACGATTTTGCACTTCTCGACAAATATAATCTGTTTCGTTATTCTAAGTGGTTATTCTATTCTTGGTAATGAAGAACTTGTTATTCTTAACTCTTGGGTTCAAGAGTTCCTATATAACTTAAGCGACACAATAAAAGCTTTTTCTATTCTTTTATTAACTGATTTATGTATAGGATTCCATTCGCCCCATGGTTGGGAACTAATGATTGGTTCTGTCTACAAAGATTTTGGATTTTCTCATAACGATCAAATTATATCCGGTCTTGTTTCCACTTTTCCAGTCATTCTTGACACAATTTTAAAATATTGGATCTTCCGTTATTTAAATCGTGTATCTCCGTCACTTGTAGTGATTTATCATTCAATGAATGACTGAAAAATCTAATGTTTGTTACTTTGTACATAAGTAAAACATTCAAAATTTTACTTATTCCTTCTACCCATCCAGAAGGATGCCTCCTATATTCGAGTAACATTATTTCGGTAAATAGCAGAATCATGGATAGGGAACTATACTAGGGACCTACCTAATTTTATTGTAGAAATTTTTGGGCTCAATGATTGGACCATGCAAACTAGAAATACCTTTTCTTCGATAAAGGAAGAGATTACTCGATCTATTTCCGTATCACTCATGATATATATAATAACTTGGGCACCCGTTTCAAATGCATATCCCATTTTTGCACAGCAGGGTTATGAAAATCCGCGAGAAGCAACCGGCCGTATTGTCTGTGCCAACTGCCATTTAGCTAATAAGCCCGTGGATATCGAGGTTCCACAAGCGGTACTTCCCGATACTGTATTTGAAGCAGTTGTTCGAATTCCTTATGATATGCAACTGAAACAAGTTCTTGCGAATGGTAAAAAGGGCGGTTTGAATGTGGGGGCTGTTCTTATTTTACCCGAAGGGTTTGAATTAGCCCCCCCCGATCGTATTTCTCCCGAGATTAAAGAAAAGATGGGCAATCTGTCTTTTCAGAGCTATCGTCCCACTAAAAAAAATATTCTTGTGATAGGGCCTGTTCCTGGTCAGAAATATAGTGAAATCACCTTTCCTATTCTTTCCCCGGACCCTGCGACTAAGAAAGATGTTCACTTCTTAAAATATCCCATATACGTAGGCGGGAACAGGGGAAGGGGTCAGATTTATCCCGACGGGAGTAAGAGTAATAATAATGTTTATAATGCTACAGCAGCAGGTATAGTAAGCAAAATAATACGAAAAGAAAAAGGAGGATATGAAATAACCATAGTGGATGCAGCGGATGGGCGTCAAGTGGTTGATATTATCCCTCCAGGACCAGAACTTCTTGTTTCAGAGGGCGAATCTATCAAACTTGATCAACCATTAACGAGTAA